TATGGAATCAACAAAAAAAATTCTTGATAAATACATTGACAATAATGAAATAAATAAAGATCAAGAAAAGATTAATAAAACAAAACAAAATAAAATTGACTTCATTTCGCCTATAACTATAAAAAGGGCTTTTGATAATCTTAGAAATAGTAAGCGGAAGTCACATATTTTTTTTAATTTATCTTACTTGTCACAAAAATATGTATTTTTAAAATTATCACAAACCCAAGTTATTAACTTCAATAAGTTAAGATCTCTTCTTCAATATAATGGACCTTCTTTTTTTCTTAAGAATGAAATAAAAGATCTTTTTGGAAGACAAGGAATATTTGATTCCGAAGTAAGACATAAGAAACTTCCAAATAATGCAATGAATCCATGGAAAAACTGGTTAAGAGGTCATTATCAATACGATTTATCGCAGATTACATGGTCTAGATTAGTCCCACAAAAATGGAGAAATGGACTAAATCAATGCCATATGTCTCAAAATAAGGATTTAAATAAACGGTATTCCTATGAAAAAGACCAATTATTTGATTCAAAAAAAAAACAAAATTTGAAAGTATATTTATTACCAAATAAAGAGGAGAATTTTCAAAAAAACTATAGATATGATCTTTTATCATATAAATATATTCATTCTGAAACTAAGAAGAAGGCCTCTATTTATAGATCATCATTAGAAACAAATAAGAATCAAGAAAATTCCAACATAAATAACGAAAAAATTTTTAGCATACTCAAGAATATTCCTATCAAGAATTATCTAGGAAAAAGTGATATTATAGATAGGGAAAAAAATACAGATAGAAAATATTTGGGTTGGAAATTTAGTACAAATATTGAGGTTGAACCTAAAAAAGACCAAATCAGGGATAAACTTAATAATAAAGGTAATGGTCTTTTTTATCTTCCAATTGATTCAAATTCTGAAATCAATTACAAAAAGGTCTTTTTTGATTGGATGGGAATGTCTTTTGATTGGATGGGAATGAATGAAAAATTCTTAATCTTAAATCGCCTCATATCGAATCCGAAAATTTTTTTCTTTCCAGAGTTTGTGATACTTTATCATAAATATAAAGAGAAACCTTGGTTTATCCCAAGCAACTTACTTCTTTTTAATTTGAATATAAATCCAAATTTTATTGAAAATAAAAATATCAAGGGAAAACAAGAGGAGGATGAGTTTTTTTTAAATTTTAGCCCATCAAATTCAAAACAATATTTTGAATTAAAGAATCAAAACAATATTGAAGAATATTTTTTAGAATCCATTGAAAAACTAAAAATATTCCTTAAAGGAGATTTTCCTTTGCAATTAAGATGGACTGGACGTTTGAATCAATTGAATCAAAAAATGCTGAATAATATCCAGATATATGGTCTGCTGGTTAGCCTCATAAATGTAAGAAAAATTACTATATCCTATATTCAAAGGAAAGAAATGAATCTGGATATAATGAGGAGGCGTTTAAATCTTACACAATTAACGAAAAAGGGAATATTAATTATGGAACCTGCCCGTCTATCTGTAAAAAATGACGGACAGTTTTTTATGTATCAAATCATAGGTATTTCCTTGGTTCATAAAAGTAAGCACAAAAGTAATCAAAGATACCGAAACCCCAAAAATGTTGCTAAGAATACTTTTGATGAATCCATTTCAAGACATAAAATAAAAACTCTAAATGGAGACAAAAATAATTTAGATTTGCTTGTTCCTGAAAAAATTTTATCGTCTAGACGTCGTAGAGAATTGAGAATTCTAATTTCTTTCAATTTGAATTTAAAGAATCAGAATGGTGTGCATAGAAATAATTTATTTTGCAAGGAAAACAAGATAAAAAACTGGAGTCAATTTTTGGAGAAAAGTAAAAATTTTGACAGAAAAAAAAATGAATTAAATAAATTAAAGTTCTTTTTTTGGCCTAATTATCGATTAGAAGATTTAGCTTGTATGAATCGCTATTGGTTTGATACCAATAATGGGAGCCGCTTGAGTATGTTAAGGATATATATGTATCCCTGATTAAAAATTTTGAGTTTCCTATATATTCTATTGTTCTATCAATTTTTCATTTTTTCTTCTGTCCGCGACCATGTTATATGCAAGCAACCCGATGCGCATATGCGCTGTCTTACATCCCAGTCTAGGATACGTGAATATTAAGGAAAATGGGGTATCAATTAAATTAAAGCTATAAATTAATCAACAGAATAAATTTATCAATCGAATCTTCGGACTAAACTATTTGGTATCGTCTTTTTGTATCACTATACAAATGAACTCAAAAATCGGATTGATTAATAATTGATAAAACTAGGAATGTATAAAGAAATTATGATTATTGTATATACTACATTAAAATTAAAATTTGTGACATTATTATTACTGATCAATAAAATAAATATCTGTAAAAAGGGGAGTGTGAAATTCTTTTATGGTAAAAAATTCATTTATTTCAATTATTTTGCAAGAACAAGAAGAAAACAAAGAAAACAGAGGATCTGTTGAATTTCAAGTAGTAAGTTTCACCAACAAGATACGGAGGCTTACTTCACATTTGGAATTGCACAAAAAAGACTATTTATCTCAAAGAGGTCTGCGGAAAATTCTCGGAAAACGTCAACGGCTGCTGGCTTATTTGTCAAAAAAAAATAGAGCACGTTATAAAGAATTAATAGGGCAGTTGGATATTCGAGAGAGAAAAACTCGTTAATTTGAAGAGTTAGTTTGAATTATTGGCTTAAAGTTTGGTGAACTTCTTTTCGCTTTCAGCAATTCATGGAAGAATGAATCAGGAAAAACCTATGACTGTACCAGCTACAAGAAAAGACCTCATGATAGTCAATATGGGACCTCACCACCCATCAATGCATGGTGTTCTTCGACTCATTGTTACTTTAGATGGTGAAGATGTTATTGACTGTGAACCAATATTGGGTTATTTACACAGAGGTATGGAAAAAATTGCGGAAAATCGAACAATTATACAATATTTGCCTTATGTAACACGTTGGGATTATTTAGCTACTATGTTCACAGAAGCAATAACTGTAAATGCGCCAGAGCAATTAGGCAATATTCAAGTCCCTAAAAGGGCCAGTTATATCAGAGTCATTATGTTGGAGTTAAGTCGTATAGCTTCGCATTTGTTATGGCTTGGCCCTTTTATGGCAGATATTGGGGCACAGACTCCTTTCTTCTATATTTTTCGAGAAAGAGAATTGATATATGACCTATTCGAAGCTGCCACCGGTATGCGAATGATGCACAATTTTTTTCGTATTGGCGGAGTCGCTGCTGATTTACCTCATGGCTGGATAGATAAATGTTTGGATTTTTGCGATTATTTTTTAACAGGAATTGCTGAATATCAAAAGCTTATTACAAGGAATCCCATTTTTTTAGAACGAGTTGAAGGAGTAGGCATTATTGGTGGAGAGGAAGCAATAAATTGGGGTTTGTCGGGACCAATGCTACGAGCTTCCGGAATACAATGGGATCTTCGTAAAGTTGATCATTATGAGTGTTACGACGAATTTGATTGGGAAGTCCAATGGCAAAAAGAGGGGGATTCTTTAGCTCGTTATTTAGTACGAATCAGTGAAATGACAGAATCCATAAAAATAATTCAACAGGCCCTAGAAGGAATTCCTGGAGGGCCCTATGAAAATTTAGAAATCCGCCGCTTTGATAGAGTAAAAGATACTGTATGGAATGAGTTTGATTATCGATTCATTAGTAAAAAACCTTCTCCGACTTTTGAATTGTCGAAGCAAGAACTTTATGCAAGAGTGGAAGCACCAAAGGGAGAATTGGGAATTTTTCTGATAGGAGATAAGGGTGTTTTTCCTTGGCGATATAAAATTCGCCCGCCGGGGTTTATTAATTTGCAAATTCTTCCTCAGTTAGTTAAAAGAATGAAATTGGCTGATATTATGACGATACTAGGTAGTATAGATATCATTATGGGAGAAGTTGATCGTTAAAATGATAATTGATACAACAGAAGTACAAGCTATCAATTCTTTTTCTAGATTGGAATCCTTAAAAGAGGTCTATGGAATCATATGGATGCTTATCCCTATTTTTACTCCTGTATTAGGAATCACAATAGGTGTATTAGTAATTGTTTGGTTAGAAAGAGAAATATCTGCAGGTATACAACAACGTATTGGTCCTGAATACGCAGGACCTTTGGGAATTCTTCAAGCTCTAGCAGATGGTACCAAATTACTTTTAAAAGAGAATCTTCTTCCATCTAGAGGAGATACTCGTTTATTCAGTATTGGACCATCTATAGCAGTCATATCAATTTTATTAAGTTATTTAGTAATTCCTTTTGGGTATCACCTTGTTCTAGCCGATCTCAGTATCGGTGTTTTTTTATGGATTGCTATTTCAAGCATTGCTCCTGTCGGCCTTCTTATGTCAGGATATGGCTCAAATAATAAATATTCTTTTTTAGGTGGTCTACGAGCTGCTGCTCAATCAATTAGTTATGAAATACCATTAACTCTATGTGTGTTATCAATATCTCTACGTGTGATTCGTTAAGACATAAAATTCCCCCGACTGCTTCTCTTTCTAGGAAGGAAGTGCCATGAGTTGAATATCTATTTTTTTTTATTCATTATTCGGGGGTTGATGAAAGAAACTAGATAGTTATATGAGTGAAAGAAACGGCTTCTAAATTTGCAGTAAAAGATTGAATCTCATTTTCTATGTACAAGAGTTAAGAAAAGTAAACATAAGTATTAGAGACTCTTTACCCCAAGATTGATTGACTAGTCATCATGACTTGAAGCGGGTTCAAAGGATCAACTTTATGAGGTTTTTACTACGTATGTATTACCAAAAGTAGATTCATAAAAATGAGTGGATAGCTAGGAACACTAATGTACACTAAGGATTCGTAATAGAGATTTTGTAAGTGTATTTTTCTGTGTATAAAAAGAATTAAAATTGGGGCTTTAAATTTGTAGAAATG